TTATAACAAGTCGCACACTCATATTCCGGAAATACCGAAACAACGGAATTCCACGGTCGAACTACCAGAATGGACTATAAATCTGAGTCCTAAGTGATTCATTTTTGATTGAAAAGCCTTATGGACCTAACTCATTGAAATCCCATCCAGTAAAACGGAAGAATTATAAATCTCCAAAATAATAGATAGGAATATTGCAAATAGAGCCATTGCGACACCCATAAATGGGGTGGTTCCCCATCCAGGAGCCACTTTACCATATTCCGAATTCAATGGTTTCAATAAATCCCCTACAATAGTTCGTCTTGGCCCAGATCTAGAACTACCCTCAACGGTTTGTGTAGCCATAAATACTATTTCATTGGTTGAGATCTGTTGACTTTGTATACTATTCCGTTTTAAATAAACGATCTTATCGTAGCATAGATCCATCGCGGTCTTGAAATTTCTAATAATGGAAACAGCAACCTTAGTCGCCATCTCCATATCTGGTTCACTTGTAAGCTTTACAGGGTACGCCTTATATACCGCTTTTGGGCAACCCTCTCAACAACTAAGAGATCCATTCGAGGAACACGGGGACTAATTGAAGTAATGAGTCCCCCATATGGGGGACTCATTACTTCAATTAAGATAATGAAAAATCATTTCATCTTTTTAGTCGGGACCTTAGGCGGTTCTCGAAAAAATATAGCGAAAAAGATTATCCCTAAAGTCGATACTAACAGGAATGTATAAACCAATGCTTCCATAGATTCGATCGTGGTTTACAATTATAGCTTCCACACCTGTTCATTTGGGATCATTTCCCAGATAAAGAAAGGACAAGAGCAAAGAAAGGCGATGATGAAAATCAATATTTCTACGGTACCTTCTGTCAAATAAAAAAATCAAATATAGAGGCGAAAGATACCATAGCAATGTTGTATCAGACTACCTGTCTCCTTGTAGTTGGATCTCCAAGTTTTTGGAATGCTCCAAATTCCACTTGAGCATCCAAATCTGGGTCAATACCAGCAAAAACATCTCTGAACAAGGTTCTAGCACCATGCCAAATGTGTCCGAAAAAGAAGAGCAAAGCAAACGTAGCATGTCCAAAAGTGAACCAACCCCTTGGACTGCTCCGAAAAACACCATCGGATTTCAAAGTAGCACGATCTAATTCAAAAATTTCACCCAATTGGGCACGTCTAGCATATTTTTTCACAGTAGCAGGATCGCTATAGCTGACTCCATTGAGTTCGCCACCATAGAACTCAACAGTTACACCCACTTGTTCGACACTATACTTCGATTCTGCCCTTCGAAAAGGAACATCGGCTCTAACAATTCCGTCTCCGTCTACCAAAACTACTGGAAATGTTTCAAAAAAAGTAGGCATACGACGTACAAAAAGTTCATGCCCTTCTTTATCTCTAAAAATAGGGTGTCCTAACCATCCAACAGCTATTCCATCCCCGTTGTCCATTGAGCCTGCTCTGAATAATCCACCTTTCGCCGGATTATTACCGATGTAATCATAGAAAGCTAATTTTTCAGGAATTTTAGACCAAGCTTCCGATAAACTCAGATTCTCGGCTAGACCGGCGCCAACTCTTCGATATATTTCTTGCTGGAAGTATCCCTGATCCCACTGATAACGAGTGGGACCAAATAATTCGATCGGGGTAGTTGCTGAACCATACCACATAGTCCCAGCAACAACGAAAGCTGCAAAAAAGACAGCAGCGATACTACTGGAAAGGACAGTTTCAATATTGCCCATACGTAATCCTTTGTATAGACGTTGGGGTGGGCGGACACTAAGATGGAATAGACCCGCTAATATGCCCAACGTACCTGCTGCAATATGATGAGAGGCTATTCCTCCCGGAACAAAAGGATCAAAACCTTCCGCGCCCCATGCTGGATTTACAGATTGTACTTTTCCGGTTAGGCCATAAGGATCGGACACCCATATTCCAGGACCATACAAGCCTGTTACATGAAATGCGCCAAACCCAAAGCAAGCCACCCCTGAGAGAAATAAATGAATTCCAAAGATCTTGGGCAAATCCAAAGAGGGTTTTCCCGTACGTTCATCACAGAATATTTCTAGGTCCCAATACACCCAATGCCAGATAGCTGCTAAGAAGCACAAGCCAGAAAACACAATATGTGCCCCGGCCACACCCTCGTAACTCCAAATACCCGGATTCGTTATAGTTCCTCCTGTGATACTCCAACCGCCCCATGAGTTGGTTATTCCTAAACGAGTCATGAAGGGTATAACGAACATACCTTGTCTCCACATTGGATCAAGAACGGGGTCAGAAGGATCAAAAACTGCTAATTCGTATAGAGCCATCGAACCGGCCCAACCAGAAACTAGAGCGGTATGCATTATATGGACAGAAAGCAGCCGACCAGGATCATTCAATACGACGGTATGAACACGATACCAAGGCAAACCCATGGAAATACCCCTTTCTCAAAAAAAAAAAAATAGACACTATGTCACTTTATCGCATTGGAAATAACTATGCTATGCTATGGACCTCACTTTTTCGTTGGATTATCTCGAAACAAGGGTTAATATTTATTCTGTTACGTTGGTAATAATGGAACTTCTGCTCGTAGGAACAAAAAGAAGCAGATCTATTCTATACCCAATAAGTACCAATACGCAATGGGGCGATTAGTCCTATTTTTTGTGAGCGAATTTATAGATACTTGTTTATCATTCGAACGATCCGTTCGTAAGAATTTTCCTTTATTCCGTCTTCCTCCATGAATCTTCCAATCGATCGATAAAATACGATAAATGACAATATTATGAAGACAATAAACCCATTGTTTATATTGTTTATTACGTTTCCACATCAAAGTGAAATAGAGTACTTAACTCCTTTTTCTTTCATTTAATGCCCATTGGTGTTCCAAAAGTACCTTTCCGGAGTCCTGGAGAGGAAGATGCAGTTTGGGTTGACGTATAGTGTGACTTGTCAGACATATTGGGTCATATGGGATTTCCCCGTTTTCTCCCCCGATCGAGATATCCTCTATTTCGCCCAAGAAAGATTGATTGAACCATCAATAATTCGAAGCGTGAAGTGCAATTAGATCAATTTATTTTTGGTTGGGGGATCCATATTATCAATTAAAAGAATTTATGGTTGGCTTGGACCAATAAAATGAAGTATACAGGCTCCGTTCAGAAAATACCAAATTGGGAATCTATGTATGATTCCCACCCTATCCTAAATGATTTCTTTATACCATATGAGTGATCTCGCCAATCAATGGAATGGAATAATATGGTGAATACATCGAATATTTTGTGGAAGGCATAAAACAAATTGAAAAAGAAGAAAATCGTAGCAAAAAGAAGTGGTACTGGAATCATTTGTCCTATATGTACAAATGGAATTCGGACAAACCTTTACCCGGAGTAGAGCATAAACCTAAAAGAGTTGAAGAGGCCCATTCGGGAACAAGAAAATGACATAGTGATTTGGATCTCGATGAAACAATACATCAATGAGAGGTTAGTTCGATAAGTTCAGTGAATTCTTTTTTATATAGATAGGGAAGCAAGTCAAAACTCGTGTTTCTTGAAAATGAAAGAAAAAGCTCCTTCATTAGGAAAAAGCCTGCTACGAAAAAAGAAATAGGGCCGGAATCGACACATTTCTTTTTTTTTTTTCTCAATTTTGATTTTTTGAACCGTATGCATCCAAAGGTGCGTGTACGGTTCCTAAGGAATACAATTTTGTCCTAATCAACCGACTTCATCGAGAAAGATTACTTTTTTTAGGCCAACAAGTTGATAGCGAGATCTCGAATCAACTTGTTGGTCTCATGGTATATCTCAGCATAGAAGATGATACCAAAGATCTTTATTTGTTTATAAATTCTCCCGGCGGATGGGTAATCCCAGGAATAGCTATTTATGATACTATGCAATTTGTGCCACCAGATGTGCATACAATATGCATGGGATTAGCCGCTTCAATGGGATCTTTCATCCTGGTCGGAGGAGAAATTACCAAACGTTTAGCATTCCCTCACGCTTGGCGCCAATGAGTTTTTTGATTTGAGAAAAAAAAAAAAGACTATGCCTTCGCCATATGGAATATGAATAAAATAATTAAGTCATAATAGCATGGCATTTCAAGTTCGATATGAGCAAACTATTATTATTATTATTTTTTTTTTCATAATATAATATGAGATTATGTATCGGGATAGTAGTATGAAAAAAAGGTTATTTCCGATTTGATCTTATGTATCGGGGTCCGTTTCAGCGTCACAAACCTTTTTGCTTCCACACCAGAAGTCTCTTTCCATCCAATATTTATGTTATGAAAGAGTGTGAAAAAAGATCATTTTTTACTTAATTTTGATTTGATCGGATTAGAAAGAAACTTTGGGATTGCTGAATCACAAACGAGATAAATATATAAAGCAACGGAACCATCATAGTATTTTTGATTACTCCGAAAGGAAGGATGGTAAATGGATCATTCAACGATCCGGGTCTGATGGATTCGACTTGTCTCTTTCTTCGACGAAAGAAGAGAAAAAGAAATTCCATTGCAGAGCCGTATGCAATGCACAAAAAATGCCTGTACGGTTGTTCAATTCTATCTTTTTTTTTCTCCCCGCTTGTTATTCTTTATCCCTTCCCCCAATCATGCGAGGTAGAGGAATCATTCATTATGTTATATCATCAGGGTTATGATCCATCAACCTGCTAGTTCTTTTTATGAGGCACCCACAGGAGAATTTATCCTGGAAGCGAAAGAACTACTAAAACTCCGCGAAACCCTCACAAGGGTTTATGTACAAAGAACGGGCAATCCTTTATGGGTTGTATCCGAAGACATGGAAAGGGATGTTTTTATGTCAGCAACAGAAGCCCAAAATCATGGCATTATTGATCTTGTAGCGGTCGAAAATACCGGGGATTTGACATAAATCTTTGATTCCATTTCGAATCATAATTTGAATGAACCATTATTTGATCTTTTATCTTCTTACCTGAATAAAATATTCAATGGAAATAATTGATAATCATCTGGTTAGGATCGATCTAAACCAACCCATTCTGTATATGATTCAGCATGCCAACTATTAAACAACTTATTAGAAACATAAGACAGCCAATAAGAAATGTCACGAAATCCCCTGCTCTTCGAGGATGTCCTCAGCGTCGAGGAACATGTACTAGGGTGTATGTGCGACTCGTTCAGATCATGAGCTAGAACAAATGAGACCATTTTTACAGTATCAATGGCCCGTACCCATGAATAAGATAGAATAGAAGAACTCTATTCACTATCTAAAAATAAAGATCTCTCATATACCGCTACCGCTATTGTGTATGGAATTTATGGTTTCCATTGGTGCAAATCCAATCACCTCGATTTGAGATGAAAAGCAATTCCCCATTGGTAGCAAATGGTTATCCATTAAGCGGGGAAAATGATATTATATTTAAAAAGCAGAAAGATTATGCTCCTACTCTTGCAAGAACGGACTAACAGGGTCAGCTACCTATTCAACCTTCATAATTAAATGCCGTCACTGTATGGATAGATCTCATTGTAAAAAGACCTATTACTGGATAATTCATGGGTAGAGCCAAAGAGTGTGAACTGTACAAGTTACCAATAACATTGATTAAATGAGGAAAGGGGCTCCGGTGTATAGAGAGGACCTCACCGTTTAAGAAGTAACCATAGAAACGATGGAAACCACTATTTATCCATTTACTATATTATTTTATACCTACTTTGATTTTTTTTATACCTAACATCGGTACAATTTCTTTTTTTTTTTTTGAGGTGAAATGCCTGGAAGAAATAAAAAAATCGTGGTTGGGAAGGTTATAGTAGCAAAAGCCATTGGAATTTGTATTTTATACATCGGAAGAATCCGTTTTGTTATTAATAAACCAGGAGAGGGGAAAAGAATGACTGAAAGAAATCAATTAGTTATTCATCAAAGTTTCATTTGATTCAATGACCAGAGTTAGAAGAAGATATAGAGCTTGGAGACGTAGAACAAAAATTCGTTTATTTGCATCAACCTTTCGAGAGGCTCATTCAAGACTTACTCGAACTACTATTCAACAGAAAATGAGAGCTTTGGTTTCCACTCATCGGGATAGAGGCAGGCGAAAGAGAAGTTTTCGTCGCTTGTGGATCACTCGGATAAATGCAGTAACTCGTGAGAATAGGGGATCCCGTAGTTATAGTCGATTAATACTTGATCTGTACAAGAGGCAGTTGCTTCTTAATCGTAAAATACCTGCACAAATAGCTATATCAAATAGGAATTGTCTTGACACGATTTCCAATGAGATCATCAAATAAGGAGATTGGAAGGAATTCACCGGAATGCTTTAAACGGAGTTCCCCGGAGAATGAACTCCGGGAGGGTATAGTAGAAATTCATATGATAAGATAAGTAGTAGGAATGAACGAACACCTTTCAATAAAAAAAAAAGATTTCTTCTTCCCCCATTCTTTTTTTATTATTATTACGGTGCAACAATCTCGCGGCTTTTTCGAACAAAACATCAATCTGAGTTCCAATTAGAGTTTTGATTCGATTGAGGAATAGGCTTATTTATTTCTGGTTCTAGGCCCTGTAGTTCTAGGGATCGACTCGGTTCTCTCAAATTGTTTCTCATTATTAAGAAAAGGTAACGAAGATAAAATACGAGCTTGTTTTATAGCAATAGTAATTAATCGTTGTTGTTTCAAGGTTAATCTATTCACTCGTCTAGATAATATTTTTCCTTGTTCACTAATAAATTGACTAATTAAACTCATGTTTCTATAATCAATTCGATCCCCCGATCCAATTGGGGGCAAACGCCTATGAAAAGATCGCTTAGATTTACGAAAGGGCCGCTTGGGTTTATCCATGATTTCTTTCTTATTTCTAAAATCCCATTTATTCATTCATTTCGGATCCGACCGAAATAGGATTTTATTTGTATATATATATGTAATTTCTTCCTCTTCCTTGGAAGAGTGACACACGCGTTCCGTTCGATTTATTTCTTTATTTCCCCATGAATCGTATGCTTGTAACAATAAGGGCAGAATTTTTTCAAGTCCAATTGACTAGGTGTATTGTGTCGATTCTTTTGAGTAATATATCTGGAAATGCCCCGCGATTCTTTATTCAAACCATTTCGGACACAACTGGTACATTCCAAAATAACTACTACTCTGACATGTTTACCCTTAGCCATGAACCTCCTTTGGATTTTTGATTCACTCAATTCTTCTATTTTCGATTCGAACAGAAGCCGAGAAGAAGAAAGGAATGAAACGAAAAGTTGCTAACTCGAAATCAATTCAATTATGAAGGATTTCGTTGCAATCAATAGAGTCATAAAATTATTAAGTAATACAATTATTTCTAACTATCAATTATTCCTAATCTCAGTATTTCATTTACTATCTTGTATGATCTTGAACAGCCTGCCCTCGACCCACACTTCTATTTCTGTTCTCCTTATATAAAATTAATTCTATCCTGAACCCCAGTTTCGATGAGGTTCAATCCACTTTTATTCTTTCTCTTTCTTTCCTAAACAACTAAAAAAAAAAAAGAGGGGGATTAGTCACAGATAATTTATTGTATCTATAATCTTCTTCATCTCTTCCCATGTCAATAACTAGAATGAGAAAAAGGGGAATGTCAACGCATCTGGGAATAAACGATTAATCTCTATCAATAGACCCGCCAAAGACCCGAACCATAGAGTAGCTAGTACAGGTGCCGTGGAGAGATATGTTTTTATATCTCGCATTGAAAATCCTCCTTCTTTTTCTTTAACTTTATTGACTTTATTCTATATTGTAATATATATATGATCAGATGCATATGTAGTTAAAGATCATTTGTATTTGTACGGGGAATCCCTAACTAAAATGGATATATACAATGATCCGGTAGATGAGATCCACCTGTCCCTGAAACTGAAAAAGATAAACACTTCTTCCTGAGCATTACTGATAAATATTCATTCCTTTATATGTTAGGTATGTATATAATTCTTTTCTTTTTTATATAAGATCGAAGGAATGGAAAGGAAAAAGAAATTCTATATAGATAGAGGAAATTACGATGTGGAAAACAAGACAGGGATTCCCTACAATGGCACTGTACAACAAATGAAAGGGATGTAGCGCAGCTTGGTAGCGCGTTTGTTTTGGGTACAAAATGTCACGGGTTCAAATCCTGTCATCCCTACCTATTACCTCTCCTATGGACAGTAACGAGGGGTCAATTGAGATCGATTCAAATTGGACATAATCTATCATTTTATGATACTATACATACAAGATGGATTGGGGGTACGAAAAGAATCCTTTTCTTGACATTCGTATCTCCCATCATAATAAAGCGCTCTTAGTTCAGTTCGGTAGAACGTGGGTCTCCAAAACCCGATGTCGTAGGTTCAAATCCTACAGAGCGTGATTCTTTTAATGTCGAATCACAATAAAATAACTTCACTAACTTGAACTGCAACCTTAATTTGACCTCCTGGAAATTCAAGAGGAGGTCAATCAAAAAAAGAGATGTTACTCAATTAAAGGTCCAACTGATCGCCGCGTCTGTATTGTAAATATGCAGTTACGAATAATCCGGCCAAGGTAATAGGAATTAGACCTAACACAATTCCAAATAGAAAAACTTCAATCATTTCAATTTGTTTGAAAGAAGAGAAAAAGAGAGGTAATATCTATCTCTAAATATTAATCCGAATCGCCCATGAATCTCAATAACCAAGAATTGGCAATTGACACGGGAAGGAACATAGAATATCGGGAATCTCACAGAAATACTCATTTTTATGAATTGTTCATTCAATCCATTTTTATTTCAAATAAGTCGTATCTTGCTCAGACCAATCAATAGAGCTGGGGTTATAGTTGAAGCAGCCAGTAGAAAACCGAAATAACTAGTTATAGTAGTCATGGAGGGGCTAAATGATATATGTTCTTTTTTATACATATGTTTATAAAGCACTTACCTAAGTTTCCATTTTTGCGAGATCCAATGACAAGAAAAAATACTAATTGACAGAATCCGTTCCAATTGAAAGTTCTTGATTCATCAGCCATTGGCACTAAAAAAGAGAGAGTAAAGGGGTAGAAAAAAAAAAAAAAGATGGATTCGTCATCTGTAACATCTACGGATCCCGTGATTCCGAATCAACGGATTCAGTAAGCAACCCGTGAGTCAAGTAAATAAGAACTGTGTCTTGTAACTTCAATCAAAAATGAAGTTCTCTTTGAGTAACTATGGAATAAAAGAATTGGATTTTAAAATTCCATTTTTTTTTTTTATTTTGATCATTTCGTTTCTTTTTCAATTTATCTAATCTATTTTGGAACAAACAGCCGGATAACGCTTTTACTTTTTTAATCATTGGATTCATTCAGTAGTAGGTTGGTTAATTGCACATAATATTTCGAATGAGAAGAAAAATAAAAGTATCCCACGATCTCTCGAAGAAATAAAACCTTTATTTCGAGCCCAACTCAATTCTAAAACTAGCAATTGCTATTATCCTTTTATTTTAGGTTTCACACTCTGTGTTTGCATATCATAGAGTTCAGTCCCTTCCTTGTAGCTAGGTTAAGAAGGAACCTTTGGATCTAATGCAGCAATGGTTGCATCACGAATATTGATAATTGTTCCAATTATTATTTGTTCTGTTTCTTTCATCGAATACTATCTACCACTGTACGACCAAGCAATTACCTGAAATGAAAGGATTAGAAAAAAAAACCCCTTTTCATGAAAAGGGGTTTCTAAATTTTGTATCTAATTGAATTGTGGGAATGTGATAATTCCTTTCATGAATTATTAGGACCCGCCAACTCACACTTTACCAAGATCTTCAGTTTCTATTCCGAAGCCAGTAATGGGAAACCTTATACTATAGGTATTTAGGAATTTTTTATTGAATGACACAGGGTTTTGTATA